CAGAAGGTGGTGGGATGATATCTTGAGCAGTTACGTATCTAGGACCCCTGACGCAAATGGATGCGTCACGAGTTCCATACAGATGACTTCTCAATACAATTTCTTTCAAATTCATTAAAATTGCATGTACTGATTCTTCAATACCGACTATCGTAGAATATTCATGTGGTACCTTTTCAGATTTTGCACGTGTAATACATGTTCCTTCTATTTCTCCAAGTAAAGCCCTTCGCATTGCGATACCTATCGTATCTGCTTGGCCTTTCATAAGCGGGGCCAAAATGAAACGGCCATAATAAAGACGCTTACTGTCTGTTCTTGATTCAACACACTTCCACTGTAGTGTCCGAGTGGATACTGCTACTTCCTCTCGAACCATAATAATATTATTCTTTTTTCAGATCATTGAATCATTTATTTCTCTTGAAATCCGTTCAATTCTTATTTCTACACACGTCTTTTTTTAGGAGGTCTACATCCATTATGTGGCATAGGGGTTACGTCACGTACGAAACTTAATAGTATACCACTTCTACGAATAGCTCGTAATGCTGCATCTCTTCCGAGACCAGGACCCTTTATCATGACTTCTGCTCGTTGCATACCCTGATCCACTACTGTACGAATAGCATTTCCTGCTGCGGTTTGAGCAGCAAATGGTGTCCCTCTTCTTGTGCCTCTGAATCCACAAGTACCAGCGGAGGACCAAGAAACCACCTGACCTAGTACATCTGTAACAGTCACAATGGTATTGTTGAAACTCGCTTGAACATGAATAACTCCTTTTGGTATTCTACGCCCACTCTTACGTGAACCAATACGCCCATTCCTACGTGAACCAATTCTTGGTATAGGTTTTGTCATATTTTATCATCTCATAAATATGAGTCAGAGATATACGGATATATCCATTTCATATCAAAACAGATCCTTTATTTGTCCATCGGGTCCTTTAGAAAATCCCTTTTTCTTTTTAGAAAGATTACCCTTGTCTCTGTTTATGTCTCGGATTGAAACAAATTACTATAATTCGTCCCCGCCTACGGATCAGTCGACATTTTTCACAAATTTTACGAACAGAGGCCCTTATTTTCATATTTGTTATTCCTTACCTTAATTCCGAATCTACTCCTTGGAAGAAAATAAGTCTCTTGAAATTTTGAACCTCGAATTGTATTCCCACGAAAGGAATGTTTAAAAATCCACCTACACCTAATCGTTTGAATCTTTGTTGCGAAGTCTATAAATTATACGTCCCCTGGTTGAATCATAACGACTTACTTCGATTTTTACTCTATCTCCTGGTAGTATCCGTATAAAACTTCGTCGGATCCTCCCCGAAACATAACCTAGAATCAGATCTTCATTATCTAAACGAACCCGGAACATACCATTGGGAAGTGATTCAGTAATTAAACCTTCATGAATCAATTTTTGTTCTTTCATTCCAGGTAACCCCCTTGAAGTATCAACTAATGGAGGAGGAGTGATATTAAACAACCCGTCTTTCCTCTCCTTTTTCACAAATAGGAAGTTACGGATCAACTTCGGATACCAGAAGGATCACCATATATAACACAAAACTTCTCCTCCAATTCCTTCTAGTCGAGCTTCTCGATCTGTCATTATACCTCTAGAAGTAGAAAGAATTACAATCCCCATTCCACCTAAAATCCTAGGAATTCGTTGATAGTTGGAATAGATTCGTAGACCGGGTCGGCTGATACGCTTTAAAATATTTCTATATGTTCCTTTCCTATTTCTTCTATGTCGCAGGGTTGAAACCAAGAAATATTTGTTGTTTTCCCGATGTTTCCTAACGTTTTCAATAAAACCTTCTCGTAGAAGTATTTTAACAACGCTTTCGGTCATATTAGTAGATGCTATTCGAACTGTTCCTTTTTTATCCATGTCGGCATTTCTTATAGAAGTTAATATATCGGCAATAGTGTCCCTACCCATGACGAACTATAATTATTGGTGCCTCCTAATTTTGATATAATCAACATGTTACGTTTTTTTTTATGTGAATTTTTGATTCTTTATTTATGAATTATTAAAAGTATATGCGTGAAACAAAATCTACTAATTGATCCATTTCAGATACCCTACTATATCATGGTCTCATCTACTAGTATTTATAATACCTCAGGAGCTAATGAGACTATTTTAGTGAAATTCAACTGTCTCAATTCTCGAGCGATCGCTCCAAAAACCCGAGTTCCTTTTGGATTTCCTTCTTGATCAATGACAACTGCTGCATTGTCATCATATCGTATTATCATACCGTTGTCACGTCTGAGTTCTTTACATGTACGTACAATTACAGCTCTGATCACTTCTGATCTTTCGAGAGGCATATTGGGCACTGCTTCTTTTATTACAGCAACAATAACGTCACCAATATGAGCATATCGGTGATTACTAGCTCCTATGATTCGAATACACATCAATTCTCGAGCCCCGCTGTTGTCCGCTACATTCAAATGGGTCTGAGGTTGAATCATATCATTTTTTTTTAATCTGTTTTTTCAATGCAAAGGTCGAAGGAAAAAAGAAAGAAATATTGTCTGTCCAGAAATAAAGAAATCCGCGATTGTTTTTTTCATCACAAATACCCCTTTGGTTCCACATCCCTATCCTGAAATAATGAATTGCGTTCGTATAGGCATTTTGCACGCAGCTATTTTAATAGCTGCTCTGGCTACAGTTTCCGATACTCCGCCCATTTCATAAAGTATTCGACCCGGCTTAACAACAGATACCCAATATTCGGGAGATCCCTTCCCCGAACCCATACGGGTTTCCGTAGGTCTTACTGTAACGGGTTTGTCGGGAAATATACGGACCCATATTTTTCCACCACGGCGCGCATATCGTGTCATTGCTCGTCGCCCTGCTTCTATTTGTCTAGATGTGATCCAAGCGGGTTCAAGTGCCTGAAGAGCATATCTACCGAAACAAATATGATTGCCTCGATAAGATATTCCCTTCATTCTTCCTCTATGTTGTTTACGGAATCTGGTTCTTTTGGGGTTATAGTTGATGGTTGTTTCTCAACCTCATCTCTACTACAGAACCGGACATGAGAGTTTCTTCTCATCCAGCTCCTCGCGAATGAAACGATTCAATAATATTACAGATACACATGTATTTATTGAATAATACACTAAATCATGGGATTTATTGATATTGAATCTGTCACGTAGGAATCTGTATATCTTGTATATATAGCTAGACGTATATTTCTATATATAGAAGATAATGCCTTTGCTTTATTTTTGTAACGAATCCTTGACCTTTACCGAATCGGCCAAAATTTTGCAATTCAATAAGGGTTTCGCGGGCGAATATTTACTCTTTCAATATTTGTTTCATTCGTAGGGTCAACCCATGGCCTCTCAGAATAAATCAATTGGTTCCTGGTTGGTTCCGCCATCCCACCCAATGAATCATTAGGATTCGTTTTCAATAGAATCTTCTGCAGTCACAGGTTCCGTCGTTCCCATAGCTTCTCCATTAATGGCTAGGCCTGAACTCTGCAATGGAGCTCCTCAATTCAAGTTCGTTCCCAAGTCAATCTCCTCAGTCTCTATTGACTCGAGGCTCTTTATTATTGGTATTTTTCCTATGAACCGTATTCATCTAATTATGGACGAATCAGTATTGATGCTTTATCACACTGCCTTTTATGAGATGATTCATAATAGACCATACATATTGGAATCATATACCATTGATATTCTCCTTCTCTCTTTCTCTCGTCCTTCCATTTACCCACATCCCTCTATTTTCGCTTCACAATCCATAATCAGATTGATTTTTCCTTTATGGAAAAAAGATTTCAGTTGCTACAACTATATGATTGACACATCATATAGTGACTGGTTCCTTGGATCTCGATAATACGAAGCAATGAGCTGGTTCTAAGTTCTATAGTTATTAGTTAGGGGCCAGTCCTTTTTTTTGAATCCCAACTCTAAAGAAAAACCAACGAGTCACACACTAAGCATAGCAATTCTACCAAATGATCAATCCAATTTTTATTCAACCCTATAGAATTAGAATTGCTCATTTTTCATTGAAGGGAAAAAGAATAGTTTGTCGTTTTTTGTTCTATCACTGGATAGAATGGCAAGGAAAGGCCCATTATTGCTCGTCTACAAATATCCAAATTTTGATGCCTAATACCCCATAGATAGTTCGAACTGTATGGGAACAATGATCAATTTTAGCTCGAATGGTTTGTAGGGGAACCCTACCTTCTCTGATCCATTCGACACGTGCAATTTCTTTTCCGTCGATACGTCCTGCAATTTGTACTTGAATTCCTTTTGTATCCGCTTGTTCAGCTAATTCAATAGCTTTTTTCATTGCCTTTCGAAAGGAAACTCTATTCTTTAATTGTAGAGCTATATATTCTGCAAGAATATTAGGTTGTCCATAAGGTTTTGCAACTCTTGTGATAGCAATGTTAAGTCTCCGGTTCACAGAATGAAATCCTTTTTGTACATTGATCTGTAATTCTTCGATTCCTCGTGTTCGACCCTCTATTAACAAATTTGGAAATCCAATATAGATTATGACCTGGATCAGATCGATTTTTTTTTGAATCTCTATATGTGCAATTCCTTCGAAACCCGAGGATATTCTCCTATTTTTTTGTACATAATTCTTGATACAATCTCGTATTTTTTCATCTTCCTGGAGACCTATGGAATAATTTTTTGGTTGCGCGAACCAAAGGGATCTATGCTTTTGGTTTTCCCCACCAAGTCGGAAACCAAGGGGATTTATTTTTTTGCCCATATTTTTCTTCTCTCTCTTTCTCTTTTTTTTCTCTCTCTTTCTCCAAATATCTCTCTATTATAGGATCTTTCCATTGATCCTTTGTTTCTAAATATATATCCTGATCCGTTTTCTTTTTAGAGCTATCCCTCACTACAATAATTATATGACAGGTGGGTCTTTTTATCGGATAACTACGTCCTCGAGCCCGA